AAAGATATTGAATAGGATGAGCTATTTTTAGTGCTACTATAATTTTGAAAATGAACGCGCAAATACCCATCAAAAGTAAGTAAATATAGACGAAACATATAAAATGCGGTTAATCCTGCTGTGAAGCAAGCTATTATTGCAAAAATAGTTGGTGAATACAACCAACTATCATTAAGAATTTCATCTTTAGACCAAAAACAAGCAAGGGGCGGAATACCACAAATAGAAAGTGTACCTAATAAAAAAGTAATTCTTGTAATTGGAACATATTTTGTTAAGCCGCCCATAAGAACCATATTCTGACTCTTATCGGGTGAATATCCAACAATGGATTCCATTGAATGAATAATAGATCCAGACCCCAAAAACAATAAGGCTTTAGAATAGGCATGAGTAATCAAATGGAATAAAGCAGCTCTATAAGAACCTATACCTAGAGCTAACATAATATAACCCAATTGAGACATTGTGGAATAGGCTAAACTTCTTTTTATATCTCTTTGAGCAAGAGCTAAAGTAGCTCCTAATAGGACTGTTATTACACCTATTAAAGAAATGAAATTCATTATGTAAGGTATACCTATGAAAAGAGGAAGAAGTCGAGCTACAAGAAAAATTCCCGCCGCTACCATAGTAGCTGCGTGTATAAGAGCCGAGATAGGAGTAGGTCCTTCCATTGCATCAGGTAACCATACGTGAAGGGGAAATTGTGCAGATTTAGCGACTGCACCGAGGAATAATAAAGAGGCACACAACGTAGCAAATAAGGGGTTGACTCCATTATTATGGATCAAGTTATTAGTTATTTTGAACAAATCTCGAAATTCGAAACTACCTGTTATCCAATAAAAACCTAAAATTCCTAATAATAAACCAAAATCCCCTACACGATTTGTTACAAAAGCTTTTTGACAAGCACTTGCAGCAATTGGTCGTGTGAACCAAAACCCTATTAATAAATATGAACAAACTCCCACGAGTTCCCAAAAAATATAAATTTGTATCAAATTGGAACTGGTAACTAATCCCAACATGGAGGCACTAAAAAAACTCATATAAGCAAAAAATCGCAAATATCCTTGATCATAAAACATATAATTGTCACTATAAATAAGAACCATGATTCCAACAGTAGTAATTAGTATTGACATAATAGAAGTAAGTGGATCAATCAAGTATCCAAACTCTAAGGAAAAATCATTATTTATGGTCCAAGACCATAAATATTGATAGATAAAACTTCCATTTATTTGTTGAATAGACAGATTGGCCGAAAACCCCATAGCTATACTTAACAGTAAAATACTAGGAAAAGCCCATATACGGTGAATGCTTTTTGTTGCTGTCGGAAAAAGTAAAAGTCCAAATCCTATTAAGATTGGAACAGGAAGTGGAAGAAAAGGGATTATCCATGCATATTGATATGTATATTCCATAATAAAACAGTTTGAATTTTTTTCTTAATAATTGATAATTGTTTCCGATTCGCCAATTCTTACCTCTTTTTATTTGAATGAAAGGAAGAATAAAAAAAAGAAATCAACAAAAAAGACATGAGGAGACTCCATTTTTCATTATTTTGATTCTTCTCAAGTATTTGGTTGGAATATTCAAAAATTGACAATTGCTTAGTAAAATGATATGACCAAATAATTACACAAAGGTTATTTTAACTAATAAAATAAATTTCTTAATCTTAATATATTAATATAGAGAATATGATAGAGAATATGAGATTTTTTACTATGTTTATTCTACTACCTATTCATATTCACTTGGTATAATATTCTTATTAGAATATTTCTGTTATTAGAATATTTTTATTTTGATTCTAGTATTTGATTCTAGTAATTTAGAATCATGTCATATAGTATAGTTAAGAAAAACAAATTAGAACAAAAAGAGTATTTGAATCAAATACAGATTTATAGTATCTATATTTGAATAAAAATTATCTTTACTTTATCAATCAGGTAACGCAAAATTTTGTTTAACAGATTCACAATTCCAATCCAATTAGTTCTAATTGGCTTAGAATTAAAATAACAGGCAAAGCATTCTGATCTAAACTTAATCAATTAAGTAATAGGAAAAAATTCCTTTTCTCAAAAAGAATTCCCTTGTTTTTTTCTTTCTATTTTTTTATCTTTAGTCTTATACGTAACAGAATATTTATTTCTATTTATATAATATAATATAATATGTTTTAAACTTTGAAAACACTATTTGATTATTCGCAAAGAGAAAGGGAAAGGGAATAAGTATAGATAATAAATAAAATAAATAGATAATAAATAAAACAAACAATCTATTTTGAACAATACATGTCTTTCACATACAACAATATTACTCCTTTTTTTGAATGGCAGTTCCAAAAAAACGTACTTCTCTGTCAAAAAAACGTATTCGTAGAAATATTTGGAAGAAAAAAGGGTATTTAGCTGCAGTAAAAGCCCTTTCTTTAGCGAAATCGATCTCCACGGGGCATTCAAAAAGTTTTTTTGTGCGACAAACAAATAATAAAGTTTTGGAATAATTGAAATTGATATAGTCCAAAGAGTTAAATTTTTATTAAATTATCATTAACAAATGTATTGAACAATATTAGTCATAAATAACAAACAGGGTACTGTGGTATGTAAAATACAATTTTTTTTTGTTATTTGGTTCGAAAGATTTCTTTTTTTTTTTTCTTTATCTACTTTTCACATATTTTTTTATTGTGAAAAGTAGAGCACAGTTGGGATAGAAATTACATTTTTTTTTTCGTTACATGCCTAATCAAAAATAAAATGAATCTTATCATATATTGTGTGGATAATGAAGAGTATTAATTAGATAGCAAAGGTGTCAAATCATTAGAAAAATGGAAAAGGGAGAGTTCTTAGTCGAGATAGAGAGCTAAGAACAAAATCCCATTTTTGGGGGAGAACTCTATTTATAGTGCGCAAAAGTCAAGTTAAAAAAAAAAAAATTCTAATAATACTAACTAAATAAAGATTAAGGATTCTTTTATTAATTGAAGATTCAAATATAAACTTAAACAAGTCTTTATTCATTGATTCTAATGTTTTCTAAATTATATAGAATTCTTGAGTCTCGACGATTCAACATGAATTGACTATTATTATTTCAAGTAAGCCGCCATGGTGAAATTGGTAGACACGCTGCTCTTAGGAAGCAGTGCTAGAGCATCTCGGTTCGAGTCCGAGTGGCGGCATTTTATACTGTAAATCTTTTAAAAGATATACAATGGATTCTATAATGTATTCAATTCCCGATTTTAATTCTGTAATGGGATTCTGTTTTATGATTTTTTCTACTTTAGAACATATATTAACTCATATCTCTTTTTCGGTAATTTCAATTGTGATTACGATTCATGTGATCACCTTATTAATCCAAGAAATTAAAGGATTACGCGATTCGTCGGAAAAAGGAATGATAGCTACTTTTTTCACTATAACAGGATTATTAGTTTCTCGTTGGATTTCCTCGGGACATTTTCCGTTAAGCAATTTATACGAGTCATTAATCTTTCTTTCATGTAGTTTCTCTATTATTTATATAATTCCCAAGATGGGGAACCATAAAAATGATTTAAGCACAATAACTGCACCAAGCGCAATTTTGACTCAAGGCTTTGCCACGTCGGGTCTTTTAACCGAAATGCATCAATCTGAAATATTAGTACCGGCTCTCCAATCTCAGTGGTTAATGATGCACGTAAGTATGATGTTATTGAGCTATGCAGCTCTTTTATGTGGATCCTTACTGTCAATCGCTCTTTTAATCATTACATTTCGAAAAAACATCGAAAGCTTTTTAAAGAGTAAAAATTTCTTTATTAAATTATCTTTCTTTGGTGAGATTCCATATTTGAACGAAAAAAGAAATCTTTTTAAAAAGACCTTTTTTCTTCCATTTCGAAATTATTATAAACATCAATTGACTCAGCGTTTGGATTATTGGAGTTATCGTGTCATAAGTTTGGGATTTACATTTTTAACCATAGGCATTCTTTGTGGAGCAGTATGGGCTAATGAAGCATGGGGATCTTATTGGAATTGGGACCCTAAAGAAACTTGGGCATTTATTACTTGGACCATATTCGCAATTTATTTACATACTAGAACAAATCCAATTTTTCAAGGTACGAATTCAGCACTTGTAGCTTCTATAGGATTTCTTATAATTTGGATATGTTATTTTGGAATCAATCTATTAGGGATAGGTTTACATAGTTATGGTTCATTCACATCTAATTGAATAAATTTAGATGAAAAATAGATAAGAATATTGTTCCATGTATAACGAAAGTTTTTTGTTTCTTTGTGCGAGTTTTTGAGAACCGTTTGAATTGAATGATTTTTCTTCAATTCAAACGGTTCTCAAAAACTCGAAATACATAACATACATCTGATTACTATATCTAATTAATTTTATTACCTTTTTGCATTGTACAGTGAACCCAATTTTTTTATTAAATCAATAAATTATAAGACTTTCGGTATTGAGTAATGAAAGACTATCTATGAAAATAATTAGATAAAATAGTTTGTACCCTGTCAACTGATAGCGAAAAAACGAAATCAGGATAAATACCAATTCCTATTACGGGTAGAAAGATACAGATTGAAACGAAAAGTTCTCGTGGCCCAGAATCTGCAAAACTAGAGTTTGGAGCATTGAATAGCTTGTATCCATAAAACATCTGGCGTAACATAGATAATAAATAAATAGGCGTTAATATCATTCCAATTGCCATTACGAAAGTAATTAGCATTTTCGGCATTAAAAGATATTTTGGACTGGTAATTATTCCAAAAAATACTATTGATTCCGCAACAAAACCACTCATTCCCGGCAATGCCAGAGAAGCCATCGAAAAGCTACTGAACATAGTAAATAACTTTGGCATTGGAATTGATACCCCCCCCATTTCGTCAAGATAAACAAGACGTATTCTATCACAACAGGTCCCTGCCAAGAAAAAAAGTGCAGCACCAATAAATCCATGAGAAAGTATTTGTAAAATGGCACCATTGAGTCCCATACCTGTTATAGAACCAATTCCTATAATTATAAAACCCATATGAGATACGGAAGAATAAGCTATTCTCTTTTTTAAATTCCGTTGACCGAGAGAAGTTAAAGCTGCATAGATTATTTGTATCGTTCCCACTATTACCAACCAGGGAGAAAATATAGAATGAGCATGGGGTAATAATTCCATATTGATTCGAATGAGTCCATATGCTCCCATTTTTAATAAAATTCCAGCTAGAAGCATACATGTACTGTAATGTGCTTCTCCATGGGTATCTGGTAGCCACGTATGTAGGGGTATAATCGGCGATTTGACAGCATAAGCTATAAGGAAGCCAAAATAGAAGAGTATTTCCAATGCCACAGGATATGATTGATTAGCTAATCTTTCAAAATCTAATATAGGTTCGTTGGAGCTATACAAACCCATACCTAGAACTCCTATTAAGAGAAAAATGGAACCCCCTGCAGTGTACAAAATAAACTTTGTAGCCGAGTAGAGGCGCTTCTTTCCTCCCCACATGGATAAAAGTAAGTAAACAGGAATTAATTCCAACTCCCACATGATGAAAAAAAGTAAAAGGTCTCGAGAAGAAAATAATCCTATTTGGCCACTGTACATTGCTAGCATCAGGAAATAAAATAATCGCGAATTTCGAGTAACTGGCCAGGCTGCTAAAGTAGCTAAAGTAGTGATAAATCCTGTCAGTAAAATGGGGCCTATGGAAAGTCCATCAATTCCCAGTCTCCAGTGAAAATCAAAAATATCTATCCACTTAAAATCTTCCTCCAATTGTGTTAGTGGATCGTCCAATTGGAAATGATAACAAAATACGTAAGTGGTTATAAGAAGTTCTAATAAGCATATACATATAGTATACCACCTAAACATCTTATTTCCTCTATGAGGAAGAAAGAAAATTGAAGAGCCCCCGAGTATCGGCAAAACAACAAGTATTGTTAACCAAGGAAAATAACTCATGATAAAGACAAAATAGATACGTTTTGACCAGAAAAACCCGTGCTCGGAATAATATATTTTATTTTATCGAGTACGGGTTTTTGTCGGTAAAGAGGAATCAAATGATTCAAGTGGAGTTTTTTGTAACGTATCAATAAGCTAGACCCATGCTGCGAGTTGTTTCATGCCATAAATAAACACGAACACTTAAAAAATCTGTTGGGCAAGCGGATTCACATCTCTTACAACCTACGCAATCCTCGGTTCTTGGCGCAGAAGCAATTTGCTTGGCTTTACACCCGTCCCAAGGTATCATTTCCAATACATCTGTGGGGCAAGCTCGTACACACTGAGTACATCCTATACATGTATCATAAATTTTTACTGAATGTGACATTGGATCTATAAATTCCAGATTTTAACATAAAAAATTTTCGATCTGGTAAAAAATTAATATATATTTTGTAGACACCAGACGAAGCAGTGGTTTATCAAAATTTTAAGAATCAGTATATTTCTAAATCTGTTCATGAGAAGAACCAAGAGACTTTGATTTATGTTTCAACAACCATGATCATATAAGCTGTACATGTTAATTTAAATTGGTTAGCAAAACAAATAGATTAATCAATATTCAATAGGAATATTTCAATATAAAATGAAATGAAAATATACTAACAGTTAGTAAAAAATTAGTAAAATATAATAACATACATATTCAAATTTACATTTTATATATTAGAATCTAATTTTTCTATTTTAGATCTATCTATATTTTAAATCTATATTTATATTTTGAATCTATATTTATATTTTAAATCTATATTTATATTTTAAATCTATATTAAAGATGTATATATATAATAGATGTATATATATAATATTAATACATAAGAACATAAGAAATATATGTTATACAGAATTCCATATATATATTAAATTTAGATATGGAAATAAAAAAATAGAAATAAAAAAAAAGAAGTAGAAGTATAAATAATTAATTAGTAGAATACAAAAAAAATATAAAATAAAGTTTTTTTGTTTTATGTTCTTTTTTTATTATTATATCTTGATTTTAGTGAGAATTATCACTAATTATTCAACAAATTCGATTGATTAATACGAGTTGATTTTCTGTTCCGGTGGATCGACGAAACAATAGCTAGCCCAATAGCTGCTTCAGCAGCTGCAACGGCAATAATAAATATTGAGAAAATGTCTCCTTTTAATTGGCGATTATCAAATATATCAGAAAATGTTACGAGATTAATATTAACTGAATTTAGTATAAGCTCAAGACACATAAGCGCTCTAACCATGTTTCGACTTGTGATCAATCCATAGATACCGATAGAAAATAAATAGACACTTAAAAAAAGTACATGCTCGAACATCATTGACTAACTCCTTATCAATCTCGATTCATTTCAATAACAACAATAATTCAAGTAGTTCAATTGACTAGACTAGAACAAACAATTATATACAGAAAATAAAGAAAGTATTGACAATAGATGGATTTAATTAAGACCTTTTAGCCTTTTCGTTTTTTATTTTTTTATATATTTTTATTTTAAAATAAAAAAAAAAAAATAATATATAATATATATATATATATATATATATATATATAATATATATTTAAATATTTAAGTTAAGATTAAGTTAAGATTAAGAAATTTTTTCCTTTAATTCTTAATTCTTTTCTAAATATTTATTATTATTGACTATTGACGAGCCATAGTAATCGCACCTATCAAGGAAACTAAAAGAACTATAGAAACGAGTTCAAAGGGAAGAAAAAAATCTGTTGATAAATGAATTCCAATTTGTTGAACGTTACTTATTAAGTCCTGTTCCATAATCTGGTTTGATCTTGTAGTCCAAATAATTCCGTACCACGATGTATCTGATATAGTAGTAATTAGTGAAAAAACAATACTTATACAAACCAGTGAAGTAACTCTATCCCCAATGGTCAAAAAATACGAATTAGTAGAATATTCTGAACCATTCATGAACATTACCGCAAATAGAATTAGGACATTTACGGCTCCCACATAAATAAGGAGCTGCGCAGCAGCTACAAAAAAGGAATTCGATGGAATATAGAATAAGGATATGCAAACAAGAACCAATCCCAAGGAAAAGGCGGAATAAATTGGATTGGTAAACAATACTACCCCTAGACCTCCTAATACAAGAACTAATCCCAAAAATACTACAAGAATATCATGCATTGGTCCAGGTAAATCCATTATATATAAAATATAATATAAAAAAGTCAAATCATAACCTTACTGAAGGGTTCAGGAAAGGAAAAGGAATTCCTCTATTTTTCTTGTATATGATACATTCCTAATTGAATCGTAATATGAATATGGATTAATGTAGATATAATATAGATAAACTTATTGGGCTAATCCTATTTTCTTATCCGAAAGAAAAAAAGAGTACTTGGAATTCTCTATTTCCAAATTATTGTGGGAAAAGAAATATATTCTCAGTTTAAGTCAAACAAAGAGTAATTCTCAACAATTATATAGACAATTATATAATTATTATTGATAATAACTGACTAACCAAAGCAAAATAAAAAAGCTTTAATCGTTTATGTCAAAAAAATCTTACCTTAGTAATTGGTAATTGTTCTTAACTCAAAGGGGTTATTCTTGTTTTTATTTGTCTATTTTGATTTGAGTTGAATTTATAACTGTTTGAATTGTGTAATCTCCAATTACTGACACTGGTAACCGACCCAAAGCAATTTGATTATAATTTAATTCGTGACGATCATAAGTAGAAAGTTCATATTCTTCAGTCATTGATAAACAATTTGTTGGACAATACTCGACACAGTTACCACAAAATATACAGACTCCAAAATCTATACTATAATTAAGCAATTGTTTCTTTTTCATATCTCTTTCAAATCTCCAATCTACAACGGGTAGATCTATAGGACATACACGAACACATACTTCACAAGCAATACATTTATCAAATTCAAAGTGAATTCGACCACGGAAACGCTCTGATGTAATTGATTTTTCATAAGGATATTGAATAGTTACAGGTAAACGATTTGTGTGGGATAAGGTAATTATAAAACTTTGACCAATATACCTTGCAGCTCGTATTGTTTGTTGACCATAATTCATGAATCCAGTCACCATAGGGAACATATTGTAGATATCCATGAAAAATTTGAAGTTTCTTTCTCTTGTTTGAAAGAGGTTCTTAATCTAAAATAAAATATTGTTATCGTATTCTGTTATTTATAGTGAAACTAGTTGGGAAGAAGTTGTTAATAATAGATTACCCAAAGAAATAGGTAAAAGAAATTTCCATCCAAGATTTAATAACTGATCCATTCTCAGCCTAGGTAAAGTCCATCTTGTTGCGATACAAATGAACAGAAACAAATAAGCTTTAGCTAATGTAATAAAGATACCAATTGTCATTCCAAAGACTACATTTATTCCGAAAAGTTCGGGAATATATATGTATGGAAGAGAGAAATTCCACCCACCTAAGTAAAGAACCGTTACAAATAATGAAGAAACTAATAGATTTAAGTAAGAAGCAAGATAAAATAAACCAAACTTGATACCTGAATATTCGGTTTGATAACCTGCTACTAATTCTTCCTCCGCTTCTGGCAAATCAAAGGGCAATCTCTCACATTCAGCTAGAGAAGAAATAAGGAAAACTATAAACCCTATGGGCTGTCGCCACAGATTCCACCCACCCAAACCATATTTTGACTGTGCTTCAACTATATCAATTGTACTTAAACTGTTAGATAATTATAGTCGAAAAAAACATCACTGTTCTTATCGCTATTCCAAAACCGTACATGAAACCTTAGCTTCATACGGCTCCTCTACGGTCACAAATAAATGTAAGGACAGACTAGACTGGATTTCGGTATTATCGCTCCCTTTGTTGGAAGATAGAATAAAGATCCCTCATAAAATAAAGTCCTAAATTAGACCAGTGGAATTCTGTCTGCTAGAATAGAAAAAGGTGCTTCAGAATTGATCTCATCCCTTATAATTTAATTATAAAATTTTCTCTTTGTTCTATAATAACTTACATCTTTCAGTAAAATACTTTTTATATCTTGTTATATCAATAATATATATAATAAAAAAAATTAGGAATTTTAGGAAATCAGAGTTCCACCCATATATCATATATGTATAGAATAAAATTATGGATATCGGTCGGGCGGGAAAAAAGAATAGATAATAAATAAAATAAAGATCTTTTCTTTTTATTCGTCATTCGATTATTTATTGTATTCCATTTCTTTCGATCCTGTTCTTCTATCTCAGAAGAGAAGAATATAAAATAAAGGATTAATTCGTTCTTGATAGTTATTTTTTTAATCAGTGAATAGGAGTATACTCTAGATCGGAATCATAGGGAAGTACTGCTTGATCATTTCTACTAACTTAAAGCCCCTATTTTGATTTCTTTTATTTTATGCAGAAATATCTTTTTTTGATATTTTACATTATCTTCATTACAAATCCTTTGTGTACTTTTGTGTTCCTAACCGTTCACTGACTTTTTTGATTGACCTACGGTATGGTAATACCTACAAAACAGTAATGGAAACTCCATGCAGTTAATCTTTTGCACCCGCTTCAAAATATGATGACTGACTCAATCTTGGGGTAAACAGTTTACACTGTTTATATTTACTTTAATTTTTTCTTGTACATATGAAATGAGATTTTATTTTATTACTGCAAATTTATAAGTTGTTTTGTTTCACTCATATAACTATCTGGTTTAACTGACTAACCCGAATGATGAATAAAAAAAAAAAAGACAAATTTATTCAATACATTCAGTCTCTTCCTCTATTTCTAGGAAGAAAGGTCATGTTTTAACGAATCACACGTAGAGATATTGATAACACACAAAGAGTTAATGGTATTTCATAACTAATGGATTGAGCAGCAGCTCGTAGACCACCCAAAAAAGAATATTTATTATTCGATCCATATCCTGACATAAGAAGACCAATAGGAGCAATACTTGAAATGGCGATCCATAAAAAAACACCTATACTGAGATCGGCTAAAACGAGGCCATATCCAAAAGGAATTACTAAAAAACTTAGTAGAATTGATATGACCGCAATAGACGGTCCAATACTAAACAAACGAATATCTCCTCTCGAGGGTAAGAGATCCTCCTTAAAAAGTAGTTTTGTCCCATCTGCTATAGCTTGAAGAATTCCCAAAGGACCCGCAAACTCAGGTCCAATACGCTGTTGTATCGCTGCAGATATTTCTCTTTCTAACCACACAATTACCAGTACCCCTATTGTAATTCCCAATATAAGAGTCAAAATGGGTACAAAAATCCAAATGAGTCCATAGACTTCTTTTAAGGATTCCGATGTAGAAAAAGAATTGATAGTTTGTACTTCTGTCGTATCAATTATCATTTTAACGGTCAACTTCCCCCATAATAATATCTATACTACCTAGTATCGTCATGATATCAGCCAATTTCATTCTTTTAACTAACTGAGGGAGAATTTGCAAATTGATAAAACCTGGTGGACGAATTTTCCATCTCCAAGGGAAGACACTATTATCGCCTATCAAATAAATTCCTAATTCTCCCTTTGGGGCTTCTACTCTCACATAAAGTTCTTGTTTCGACAATTCAAAATTGGGTGAAGGTTTTTTACTAATAAATCTATATTCAAAATCATTCCATTCGGAATTTTTTTCTCTATCAAAGCGTCGAACTTCCAAATTTTCATAGGGTCCTCCGGGAATTCCTTCTAGAGCCTGTTGAATAATTTTTATGGATTCTCTCATTTCACCGATTCGTACTAAATAACGAGCTAATGAATCTCCTTCTTTTTGCCATTGGACTTCCCAATCGAATTCATTGTAACACTCATAATCATCAATTTTACGAAGATCCCATTCAATTCCGGAACCTCGTAACATTGGTCCTGATAAACCCCAATTTATTGCTTCTTCCCCACCAATAATGCCCACTCCCTCGACTCGTTCCAAAAAAATGGGATTTCGCGTAATAAGTTTTTGATATTCAACAATTCCTGTTAAAAAATAATCGCAAAAATCCAAACATTTATCTATCCAGCCATAAGGTAGATCAGCAGCTACTCCTCCGATGCGGAAATAATTATGCATCATTCGCATACCAGTGGCGGCTTCGAATAGATCATATATCAATTCCCTCTCTCTGAAAATATAGAAAAAGGGAGTTTGCGAACCGATATCCGCCATAAAGGGTCCAAGCCATAATAAATGAGAGGCTATACGGCTCAGCTCCAGCATAATTACTCTGATATAGCTGGCTCTTTTAGGCACTTGAACATTTTCCAGTTGCTCTGGTGCATTTACCGTTATTGCTTCCGTGAACATAGTAGCTAAATAATCCCAACGTGTTACATAAGGTAGATATTGTATAATTGTTCGGTTTTCCGCTATTTTTTCCATCCCTCTGTGTAAATAGCCCAATATGGGTTCACAGTCGATAACATCTTCACCGTCGAGAGTAACGATCAATCGAAGAACACCATGCATTGATGGGTGTTGAGGACCCATATTAACTATCATGAGATCCTTTCTCGTAGCTGGTACAGTCATATCTTTTCTTCCTTAATTCATTATTCTATGAATTCTTCAAAAAAAAGAAGTTCATCAAAATGAAAAATTTAATAACTATTAAATAAAAAAATTCAAACGAAAAATTTAAAATTTTTTAGACTCCCGAATATCCAACTGATCAATTAATTTCTTATAACGTACTCTATTTTTCTTTGACAAATAAGCCAATAGACGTTGGCGTTTTCCAAGAATTCTTCGTAAACCTCTTTGTGATAAAAAATCTTTTTTGTGCAATTCCAAATGTGAAGTAAGCCTCCGTATCTTATTGGTAAAACTTACTACTTGAAATTCAACAGAACCCCTGTTTTCTTCTTTTTCTTCTTGTGGAATAAGTGAAATAAATGAATTTTTGACCATAAAAAATTTGTCTATCTTTTTCTTTCTTTTCCATAGATTTTACCAATCAGGTTTACCAATCAGGAAAAATAAAAATAATATAAAAAATAAAAATAATATAATAATAATTATATTATGATTATGCTGCTTTTTTAATCTAGTACACAAAAAATTTAGATTTTTCGTATAATATACTTTTTTTTTTATTTTTTCTATCCAAATCAAATTGCAATTTGATTTGGATAGAAAAATAATGAATTTATGTTATGTAGTCACGAAAGAGAACGATTTCTTTGCTGAATTGGTTCCAGGAAGAGACAATCATTTTAGATTAGATGCAAAGAAAAAATAAATAAAATAAATATAAATAAATATAATATATATGATATAATATATATAAAATATAAAATATATATAAATATATATATATATTTATATATATATATATATATATATTATGTACCAAGATCTAACATAGCTTAGGCATAATCTTTTAGCTTTTTTTATCTATCCAAAATGTAACATGATAAATCGGAAATAGAATATTAACTAATTCTAAATCGGGGATACATATGTATCCTTAACATACTGAAACGACTACCATTATTGGTATTAAACCAATAACGATTCATACAAGCTAAATCTTCTAATCGGTAATTTGGCCAAAGAAACAATTTGCATTTAATGAATTCTTTTGAATCTGTATTCTGATTAAGGCCTTTCTCCTCATTTAAAAATGGTCTAGAGTTTCTTATGTTGTTTTCATTGCAAAATAATGGATTTCTATCCACAACATTCCAATTAGAGGAATTAAAACAAATTAGAGTTCTCAATTCTCTACGGCGTCTGGGAGATAGAATATTTTCGGGAACAAGGAAATTGTAATGATCTTGATCGCCATTCAAAAGTATGTTGTTATTTTGTCCAAGTGATATATTAAAAATTCTCTTATCAACATATCTTTTTTTTATGCATTTTCCATTAGGTGTTTGTCGCTTTTTCTTATCCACTAATGAAATACCTATGTTTATAGTTTGATACATAATGAATTTTCCATCTTTTCTTATAGATAGACGAAGGGGTTCGATAATCAATATTCCCTTTTTTATCAATTCTGAAAGAGCTGAATCCTTTCGAATTAGTATTACATCTAGACGCATTTCTCCCCTTTGAATAGAGGATATAGTAATATCTTTTGGATCTTTCAGTCTCAGTAGGAGACAAAATACCTTGATATTATTAAATATTCTTTGATTCAAGGGATCATCCCATCTTAATTGAAAAAGGAAAAATTTTTTCAGGAAGAAATCTAGTTCACCTTTCTTGTTGTTCTTGGATTGTTTTTTCTTTTTACCTTTTTTATTAACGTCTGATCTTGTGTAATTTTCTTCAATATCTTTCTGTTGATTTTGTTTTCGTATATCTGAGCCAAGGCTTCCTTGGCCTTCTTGTTCGTTTTTTTCTTGTTTGATAGAATCCTTTTGACTAGATAATATCTGGTTTTTTTTTTTTTTTATTACGTTGATATTTTGATTTTGACTAATATCTATTTCTATGAAATAAATATTCAAAAGAAGTAATTTGATTGGCATGATCCACGGTTTCAGTTGATATGCATTAAAAAGTAACACAAATTCTGGGAAGAACCAAGGTTCTAAATTTGATATGGTATGAGAAACCCTTTTTTGATTCATTCCCATCCAATCAAAAAAGTTTTTTTCTTGATTAGGTGTGTTGATTTCTTGATGAATTGTAAGAAAAGAAAGATTTTCTTTTTTCAATTTTTGAATTTGTGTTTTTTCAGTCTTAGTTTTTTTATCAATTTTGGTATCAATATGCGTATTGGTCCCGGTTTTACCATCTATATTCTTTTTAACACAAAAATGGAGAATTCTACAATCAAAATATTTTCTATCCAGATTTTTATGCGTATCAAGAATATATCCTTTTTCTAGATAATTATTAATAGTACTTATCAATACATAAAACGATTCGGGATTCAATGTATTGAAATTATATGGAATTTCTTGGTCTTTGTTTGCTTGTAATTGTTGTCCATAATTATATGAGTCTTTGTTATCTACATAATTTATATATTTTTTTGCTAAAAGATCATATCCATAGTTTTTTTTTAATTTGTGTTTTTGACTTGTCATTAAATCTAGTGCATAGGAATTTTCTTTTAGGGAATGAATTAATTGGTATTTTTTTTTTTTATATAAATATAATTTCATTGAGTTGTTCTTTTGAATGCTACAATGTTGATTGATTCTATTTCGCCATTTTTTCGGTACTAATTGAGACCATTTGTTACGAGATAAATTGTATTGATAATGACCTTTTAACCAATTTTTCCATTCATTCATTCCGGACTTATGAATTTTCTTGTGTCTTGATTGGGAGTCAAATATTCCTCGTTTAATACAATAAAATTTTAGTTTATCCTTAAGAAAAGGATAGGTACTGCGACATTGAAGAACAGATTTTAAGTGATACCTGTTAAGTAATTGGCTTTGTGATAATTTGTAAAATACATATGCTTGGGACACAGAAGATAAGTCGTAATAAATATTTGAATTATCACTCATATTAGGATTTGAAATGAAATTTTTTATATTAGAAACGAAGTTCATTGTATTTTGATCTGTTTCGTCAATTCTTTCTTGATTTCTTTCATCCTTGTAAATCGATTTATTGACAATTTTTTTTGTTGAAGGTTGCAGATTGATCCTAGAAATACTAATTATAGATAGTAAGGTATCCATATATAGTTTTTCAATAAAATATTTTAGAAAATAAAGTGATTTGCGCATTAATCGGGTATTTTTTCTTTTGAATATCTGCAAAATTGTTTTTGTTTCCGACCTTTTATCACCATAGGTTAGAATTGCTTTCTTCTTTTCTTTAGTGATTTTTTTTATTTGATTTCTGATTGTGATTGTCTTATCTGAAAGATCTTTTATTTTTTTTTCTATAAGCGAGTATTTTGTCCAATTCATGGATCTAATTAGAACAGGGGGTTCATTAATAATTTTATTATTGGAATCTTCTACATTTTCATTGAGTTCAGATACTTTCACCTTCTTCAATTCAAATAACAAAATTGGCTTTACTTTTTCAAGTTTCTTCATTATTTGTTTTATAACTAGAAGTGTTTTGATGACCCATTTTGTTTTTTCTTTTGAAACTTTTAGAATTAGAAAAGATTTTTTTTTTATTTTTCTTATTTTTTTTTTTAGTTCCTTATATATGGGTTCAAAAAAAGAAGGTCGTTTTCGGGGAGAACCAAAAGGAAATTCTGTTTCCATTCCCCAAACGGTTAAATAACAAAAATTTCCCCTTTTTCCTTTTTTTTTCATTGGATCTCTATGATGAGATCTTTTTTTAGATCTTCGCCAAGGTTTTAAACAGAAAGGAAATAAAATCTTTATCTGAATACCATCTGTTAACCAATCCTTTGGAAATTCTGTTTCTGATAATTGAACGCCATTATAGGTGCATTTAATATGCATTTCTCTATTCCATTCCCTTAAATCCTCATGCCACTCGGGGAATTGAAATAATAACATACGGCCAATATTTTTACCTATTATCAATGAGGGTAATATAATGTATTTTCTAAGAAAAGATTGGCTTACTAACATTAAACCTCTTATTATTTGAGCAAATATAATGCTATCCCAAGCTTCCGCTATTTCTATTCGTTCATTTTCTTCTTTTTTCTCTTTATTTTTTTTCTCCCCTTCTTTTATTTCTTCCTCCTCAAAATCAGAATTTTTTAATTCTGGTTTTTTACCCGTGAAATTCCTAAAAATGAGATTCATCACTTCAGAGATATCAAAAAAAGAAAAAAAAAATGTTTTTTCTATTCGATCCAAAAAAAGTGGTGAATGCACATTTACTTGAAATAATTCCCAAGTAACTGTTTTACGCCTTTGAGCACGCATGGATCCTTTGATTATTTCCCGACGAAAATCAGATTGTTGTGAGTAACGTATCAAAGCGATTTCTTCCTCCTGATCACTATCACTACTATCAGTATTAGTAGTATTAGTAATAGAATTCATATCCCGACCATTATCAGTATAAATTACCACCCGTTTAGCTTTTCTTGCACGAATTTCATGATCTTCTTTTGGTTGTTCCTCATTTTCTTCTTCGGGTTCTTCCAAATCATCGGTTAATTTGTATGACCATCGCGAAACCTTTTTACCGATTTCCTCTATTCCAATAGATTTTGGTGTTTGATCATTTGCATCTGTTGGAATTATATCAAATAAAAATTTTAAAGATTTTGCTTGACTTTCTGAATCAATTTTTTTTTCTTCTTTTAATAAAGAATAGTTTTTCAAATGAAAACTGGGTACAGACTCAAAAGAAAATTCATTGATTGATGTTAAAGAATTTATAATAAAGTTCAATGCTGATTTCTTATCAAATGGATGTTTAAATTCTTGGGAATTTTTAGGAATGAAGAGAAGTC